GTTATGGATTAAATTATAAGAAATTTTTTAGGTCAAAAATGAATATTTGTGAACAATGTGGATATCATTTGAAAATGAGTAGTTCAGATAGAATCGAACTTTCGATTGATCCCGGCACTTGGGATCCTATGGATGAAGACATGGTCTCTATAGACCCCATTGAATTTCATTCGGAGGAGGAGCCTTATAAAGATCGTATAGATTCTTATCAAAGAAAGACAGGGTTAACTGAGGCTGTTCAAACAGGCATAGGTCAACTAAAGGGTATTCCCATAGCAATTGGGGTTATGGATTTTCAGTTTATGGGGGGTAGTATGGGATCCGTAGTAGGCGAGAAAATCACCCGTTTGATCGAGTATGCTACTAATGGATCTCTACCTCTTATTATAGTGTGTGCTTCCGGAGGAGCACGCATGCAAGAAGGAAGTTTGAGCTTGATGCAAATGGCTAAAATATCTTCCGCTTCATATGATTATCAGTCAAATAAAAAGTTATTCTATGTATCAATCCTTACATCTCCTACAACCGGTGGGGTGACAGCTAGTTTTGGTATGTTGGGAGATATCATTATTGCCGAACCCAATGCCTACATTGCATTTGCGGGTAAAAGAGTAATTGAACAAACATTGAATAAGACAGTACCTGAAGGTTCACAAGCAGCTGAGTATTCATTCCATAAAGGCTTATTCGACTCAATCGTACCACGTAATCTTTTAAAAGGAGTTCTGAGTGAGTTATTTCAGCTCCACGGTTTCTTTCCCTTGAATCAAAATTCAATCAAGTAGAGCATAAAGTTCAGTTATTTTTTTTTGCGGCGAACAAGTATTTAGTTTATCGGAATCAAAGTAAAAATAAGAAAAATAGGGTTTTCTTCGGTGACATAAAATCTAATTGTAGGAAGAACCAGAAGTTTCGAATAATTACTTTTTTTTCTCCAGATCTATTTTTTTTTACCTATATTCATGATTAGTAATTAGGAACCCTCTATCAATAGGATAAAAGAGTGAATCCTTTCTTCCGCGAAATTAGGAAAATAAAAAGAATTTCATGTTCCCTTCTTACGTATGTATATATAATATAATTATATAATTCAAAGATAGAAAATAAAATAAAAATATAGAATCTATAGAATAAAATCTATATCTCCCGAGAACCCTCATTTTTATTAAGAATACCTGTTGGATCGGATTCTAACGAATGCTTCGGGAATTCGTAAGAAACTCTTTCTTTATTAGAAGATAAGGACAAGAGAACAAGAATAATAAAGTGGATTATCTTATCATACATATATTTCATGTAGAAGGGCGAATAGGTACATCTATTTACCTTGTACTTATTCTCTACTTATAATAGATATACTTATCATAAGATATCCTTATAACAGGTACAAATATTAAATCGAGGTACACATTCTATGATAGATCTCAACCTTTTTCCCGCTTTTTTGGTGCCTTTCGTGGGCATAGTATTGCCGGCAATTGCAATGGCCTCTTTATTTATTTATATTGAAAGAAACGAGATTGTCTAGATCCGATGGGACCCAATCTCATCCATTTTTTTTTCAAGACTTGGGTCATAATATAGATATCTATTTAGTGGAATATGGTACAACGTGTGACTTCCTCCTAACACGAATGAAAGAGCTGTTATGCATGCGGAAATATGATATATGGGTAAATGCATTATAGCTATTTTAAAATGGATCAGCATGAAAATAGATCAGCAGATGTCTGAAATAGAAAGTTAATGTGTCTATATGTATGTAAATATCCATAGTGGGATCAGATGAAGGGGATGTTATTATTTTATATCTAATCAATTCGATGAATTACTCCTAACGGTTCACATCATAATAGTGCTAGTTGATGAGAGTTACTTCGGGAACAAAAAAGTAAAGTAAATTTTGGGTTATTCTCTTAATTCCAATAAAATGCAACTGGATCTAGTATGAACTGGCGATCAGAACGTATATGGATAGAACTTATAACGGGGTCTCGAAAAACAAGTAATTTTTGCTGGGCCTTTATCCTTTTTTTAGGTTCATTAGGTTTCTTATTGGTTGGAACTTCCAGTTATCTTGGTAGGAATCTGATATCCTTATTTCCGTCTCAGCAAATCATTTTTTTTCCACAAGGGATCGTGATGTCTTTCTATGGGATCGCAGGTCTGTTCATTAGCTCCTATTTGTGGTGCACAATTTCGTGGAATGTAGGTAGTGGTTATGATCGATTCGATAGAAAAGAAGGAATAGTGTGTATTTTTCGTTGGGGATTTCCTGGAAAAAACCGTCGCATCTTCCTTCGATTCTTTATGAAAGATATTCAGTCGATCAGAATAGAAGTTAAAGAGGGTCTTTATCCTCGTCGTGTTCTTTATATGGAAATCAGAGGCCAGGGAGCCATTCCCTTGACTCGTACTGATGAGAATTTGACTCCACGAGAAATTGAACAAAAAGCTGCTGAATTGGCCTATTTCTTGCGCGTACCAATTGAAGTATTTTGAATTTTGAAATGAACTGAAAATGTTTTCTTAGCATGAAGGAAGGAACACAAGAATCCTCTTTTACTTAATTGAAGTTTCTTCAGAACGCTCATTTGAGCAAAACAAAAGCGAACGTATATGGAACAACCATAAAACGAAGCGGTTTTTGTCCACCAAAATGATTTTTTATGCGCATAGAAATCAACTCAATTCTTTCATGCTAGTAACAAGTCTAATAAGTATAGATTCATCACATATATCAGAATATTTCCGAATACAGAATTCATCTTTTTAGGTTCAATATTTTGAATGGATACGTTAAATACAGATGGATCGTATCTTGTAAATTACCTCTCTTTTCTTTTGTCAATCGATGTTTCTTTTTATCCTTTTTTTGCTCCTTGATGACCAAACAATTGGATCTCTTATAAATATAACCATCCAATTTATCTCTTGCTTTGCCACCCTTCATCATCACATCAATATTCTTCAGAAATTCCCTCAATTATTCTTGAGCTATCAGAAGCCAGTGAAACTTTTCGAAATAGATTTAATCTAAGGGGAGTTCTTTCGTTTCGAAATCTAAATAATATTCATTACTTAAAGCTTAAAGCGGCTCTTTCGGGCATTCATCAAAAGCATGCAATTGCATCAAATTTGACCAAGTGAGATATCCGGAAACAATATTTTATCATTTCTTCATTCGAGAAAGAGATCTTTATTTTATTTCTATATTCTTTCTAGATCCAAGGACTAACCCATTAATTACAAATCCAATAAAAAAAAACAGGGAATAGATTCATAGGTTCGATACCTTGTTATAGAACTCATGCTTGATAGAAATATCAGATCGGATAGAGTCGACGAATGAGGTGGGTTCATTAACAATTCACAGATAAAAAATGCCAAAAAAGAAAGCATTCACTCCCCTCCCATATCTTGCATCTATAGTATTTTTGCCCTGGTGGATCTCTCTCTCATTTAATAAAAGTCTGGAATCTTGGATTACTAATTGGTGGAATACTAGGCAATCCGAAATTTTTTTGAATGATATTCAAGAAAAAAACGTTCTAGAAAAATTTATAGAATTAGAAGAACTATTCCTGTTGGACGAAATGATAAAGGAGTACCCGGAGACACATATACAAAAGCTTCGTATAGGAATACACAAAGAAACGATAGAATTGGTCAAAATACACAATGAGGGTCATATCCATACTATTTTGCACTTCTCGACAAATATAACCTGTTTCGCTATTCTAAGTGGTTATTCTATTCTGGGTAATGAAGAACTTGTCATTCTTAATTCTTGGCTTCAGGAATTCCTATATAATTTAAGCGACACAATAAAAGCTTTTTCTATTCTTTTATTAACCGATTTATGTATTGGATTCCACTCGCCCCATGGTTGGGAACTAATGATTAGCTCTGTCTACAGAGATTTTGGATTTGCTCATAACGATCCAATTATATCTGGTCTTGTTTCCACTTTTCCAGTGATTCTAGATACAATTTTTAAATATTGGATTTTTCGTTATTTAAATCGCGTATCTCCGTCACTTGTAGTGATTTATCATTCAATGAATGACTAAAGAATGGTCTACCAATATTAATCCAATCATAATCTTTGTTACTTTGTACATAAACAAAGCATTAAAAATCTTACTCACTCTTTATATTTCTACCCGTCCAGGGGATTCCTACTATATTTCAGTAAAACTCTTCCAGTACGATAGCAGAATCGTGGATAGGGAACTATACTAGCGACCTACCTAATTTATTGTAGAAATTTTGGGATCAATGATTGGACCATGCAAAATAGAAATACCTTTTCTTGGATAAAAGAACAGATGACTCGATCCATTTCCGTATCGATCATGATATATGTAATAACTCGGACAGCCATTTCAAATGCATATCCCATTTTTGCACAGCAGGGTTATGAAAATCCACGAGAAGCGACTGGTCGTATTGTATGTGCTAATTGCCATTTAGCTAATAAGCCCGTGGATATTGAGGTTCCACAAGCGGTACTTCCGGATACTGTATTTGAAGCAGTTGTTAGAATCCCTTATGATATGCAAGTGAAACAAGTTCTTGCTAATGGTAAAAAGGGGGCTTTGAATGTAGGGGCTGTTCTTATTTTACCTGAGGGATTCGAATTAGCTCCACCCGATCGTATTTCTCCCGAGATGAAAGAAAAGATAGGCAAGTTGTCTTTTCAGAGTTATCGCCCTACTAAAAAAAATATTCTTGTGATAGGTCCTGTTCCTGGTCAGAAATATAGTGAAATAACTTTTCCTATTCTTTCCCCGGACCCCGCTACTAAGAAAGATGTTCACTTCTTAAAATATCCCATATACGTAGGCGGGAACAGAGGAAGGGGTCAAATTTATCCCGATGGGAGCAAGAGTAATAATACAGTCTATAATGCTACAGCAGCGGGTATAATAAGCAAAATCGTACGTAAAGAAAAGGGGGGATATGAAATATCCATAGCGGATGCATCGGATGGACAC